TTGGAACAAAAGATTATCCCGGACCTACACCGAGGTATTGACGGAGATTATCAAATAGCGCAGAACAGAATGAGAATGTGATACGATACGACGAGATAGAAAAAAAGACAGGGAAGACCACTTACCTACTCTTAACGGTCAAAGCGAGCCTCTTCATTATGAATTAAAGAATGAAGAATTCATAAAATCTCCCCAAGTAGGATTCGAACCTACGACCAATCAGTTAACAGCCGACCGCTCTACCACTGAGCTACTGAGGAACAACGCCAGACTCGATCTCATAGAATTAAATTACCGGTCTCAACCCATGATCAATATGAGCTCGAAGCTTCCTTCGTAACTCCCGGAACTTATTCGTAATGGCTCCCTTCCATGCCTCATTTCATAGAGAACCTGAAAGTGGCTCTATTTCATTATATTCCATCCATATCCCAATTCCAATCATTTAATATCCCTTTTGTGTCATCGACATAAGAGATGTCGTTTCTAGTCTATCTCTTTCTATTTCTAGATATGGAAAGTTAAAAAATCATCATATAATAATCCAGAAATTGCAATACAAAAGAAAAAGGGAGGTTTGTGATGATTTTTCAATCTTTTCTACTAGGTAATCTAGTATCCTTATGCATGAAGATAATCAATTCGGTCGTTGTGGTCGGACTTTATTATGGATTTCTGACCACATTCTCCATAGGGCCCTCTTATCTCTTCCTTCTCCGAGCTCAGGTTATGGAAGAAGGAGAAGAAGGAACCGAGAAGAAGGTATCAGCAACAACTGGTTTTATTATGGGACAGCTCGTGATGTTCATATCGATCTATTATACGCCTCTGCATCTAGCATTGGGTAGACCTCATACAATAACTGTCCTAGCTCTACCCTACCTTTTGTTTCATTTCTTCTGGAACAATCACAAACGCTTTTTTGATTATGGATCTACTAGCAGAAATTCAATGCGTAATCTCAGCATTCAATGTGTATTCCTGAATAATCTAATTTTTCAATTATTCAACCATTTCATTTTACCAAGTTCAATGTTAGCCAGATTAGTAAACATTTATATGTTTCGATGCAACAACAAGATGTTATTTGTAACAAGTAGTTTTGTTGGTTGGTTAATTGGTCACATTTTATTCATGAAATGGGTTGGGTTGGTATTAGTTTGGATACAGCAAAATCATTCTATTAGATCTAATGTACTTATTCGATCTAATAAGTATCTGGTGTCAGAATTAAAAAATTCTATGGCTCGAATCTTTAGTATTCTCTTATTTATTACCTGTGTCTACTATTTAGGCCGAATGCCGTCACCCATTTTTACTAAGAAACTGAAAGAAACCTCAGAAACGAAAGAAAGTGAGGACGAAACAGATGTAGAAATAGAAAAAAAGTCCGAAACGAAGGAGACTAAACAGGAAGAAGAGGGATTCACCGAAGAAGATCCTTCTCCTTCCCTTTTTTCGGAAAAAAAGGAGGATCCGGATCCGGACAAAATTGATGAAACGGAAAAGATCCGAGTGAATGGAAAGGACAAAACAAAGGATGAATTCCACTTGCACTTAAAAGAAGCATACTATAAAAATAGCCCAACTTCTTATTCTGGCAATCAAGATATTTCGAAGTTAGAAATACTTAAAGAAGAAAAGAAAAACCTATTCTGGTTTGAAAAACCCCTTCTTTCTCTTCTTTTCGACTATAAACGTTGGAATCGTCCAACGCGATATATAAAAAACAATCGATTTGAAAATGCGGTAAGAAATGAAATGTCACAATATTTTTTTTATACATGTCAAAACGATGGAAAAAAAAGAATTTCTTTTACATATCCACCCAGTTTATCAATTTTCTGGGAAATGATACAAAGAAAGATTTCTTTGTCTACAACAGAAAAATTATTATACGATGAACTATACAATTATTGGATTTATACCAATGAACAAAAAAAAAACAGCTTAAGCAATGAATTTGCTAATAGAATTGCAGTTCTAGACAAAGGACTTTTTTATATAGATGGACTCGATAAAAAAACTCAATTATGCAATGAGAAAACTAAAAAGGAATATTTGCCAAAAATAAATGATCCTTTCTTAAATGGACCCTATCGTGGAATAATAAAAAAATGCTTTTCACCCTCTATTATAAATGAAACTGTAGTCCAAAATTGGATAGATGGAATTTTTATAAATAAGATTCATAGTATTCTTCGTAATGATTATAATTACCACGAATTTGAACAGAAAAAAGATACATTAAAAAAAAAATCAATATCAAAAGAAATTAGGCATTTCATGCCTTTAATGAGTCCATTTTCTGGGGAATCAACATTCAATCGGAAAGGAATTCATTTACTTCTAGAAGAAGAACAAATTAGTTCAGAAGATCAAGAACAATTTTTAAAATTTTTAGTTGATGCAATCATAGGACTAAAAATAAATAATAAAAAAATAAAAAAATATAAATAAAATACAAAAAAAGATATGAGGATATGCGACCCCCTCCTATATATTTAATACTTTCGGCTACAAAAAAACTTGTAATACCAAATCCATTCGGAATTCCATCAATTATTCGTCTATCAATAAAAGAAACTAACTCGACCAACCCTCGTACACCCTTAATAAAATATGTTGTATAAAAATCATCAATATAACCACGGTTCGAAGACCAATTATAAAAAAAAATTGTTATATTATCCCAAAAAGGTCTCTTTGGACCTCTTTTATCAAATGAATTTATTAAATAAAAATTTTTTAACGATGAATAAATAGGTTTATATAAAAAAAAAGCTATAAATATTCCCCAACAAGCTATACTAACTGATAAAGTTGCATTTATTGCAAATTCATACCAATCAACATAATTATTCAAAGGTGAATGTAAAGGATTTACGGATGGAGTTAACCATTTAGTTAATATATCCAATCCTATTCCTTCTTGATTAAACGGAATTCCAATTAATTCAATGAAAAAAGTAAACACAATCAATACAATGAGAGAAAATAACATAGTATTGTCCGATTCAGGAGGATATGCAGAAATTTTTTTATTTTCAGTAAAAGTAATAGTAATAAAAGATCGCATTATTTTTAAAAAATGTCTGTAAATTTTATATGGGTTTTTCCTAAAAATGGAAGTCTCTGCTCGATTAGCATTCCTTGTTAATAAAGTAACTAAAGATAAATTTTTATTAATTTTTTTCAATCCGTCTTTACCCCACAGAGACATTGAATAGAGGGAAATGTTTTTTTTTCCACTAGAATTTTTACAATAAAGGTTTAAATGCCCGTCAAACGTAAGAAAATAGATTCGAAACATATAAAAAGCGGTTAATCCGGCTGTGAAATAAGCTATTATTGCAAAAATTGGCGAATAAAACCAACTATCATTAAGAATTTCATCTTTGGACCAAAAACAAGCAAGAGGCGGAATACCACAAAGAGAAAGCGTACCTATTAAAAAAGCAGTTTTTGTAATTGGAACATGTTTTGTTAATCCTCCCATAAGAACCATATTTTGATTTTTATCTGGAGAATATCCAACAAGCGTTTCCATTGAATGAATAAGGGATCCGGATCCTAAAAACAATAAAGCTTTTGAATAAGCATGAGTAATCAAATGAAATAAAGCAGCTCGATAAGAACCCATACCTAGGGCTAACATCATATAACCCAATTGAGACATTGTAGAATAAGCTAAACTTCTCTTAATATCTTTTTGAGCAAGAGCTAAGGTAGCTCCTAAAAATAAAGTTATTATACCTATAAAAGCGATTACATGCATTATATAAGGTATAACTATGAAAAGAGGAAAAAGACGAGCAACTAGAAAAATCCCGGCTGCGACCATGGTCGCAGCATGTATGAGAGCTGAAATCGGAGTAGGCCCCTCCATAGCATCGGGTAACCATACATGAAGAGGAAATTGGGCAGATTTTGCAACTGCACCAGAAAATAAGAATAAAGTACAAAAAATACAAAATAAAATATTAACTTCATGAGTTTTAATTAAGTTAGTAAATATTTCAAATAAATCACGAAAATCGAAACTGCCTGTTACCCAATAAAGACCTAAAATTCCTAATAATAAGCCAAAATCTCCTACACGATTAGTCACAAACGCTTTTTGACAAGCATTCGCGGCAATGGGGCGTGTAAACCAAAAACCTATTAATAGATACGAACACATTCCAACTAATTCCCAACAAATATAAATTTGTATTAAATTTGAACTAGTAACTAATCCTAACATGGAAGTATTGAAAAAACTCATATAAACAAAAAATCTTAAATATCCCTGATCATGACACATATAATTATCGCTATAAATAAGAACCAAAATTGCAACAGTAGTTATTAAGACTAACATAATAGAAGTAAGTGGATCGAGCAAATAGCCAAATTCAAAAGAAAAATCATTATTAATAGTCCAAGACCATACATATTGATAAATGGAATTACTATTTATTTGTTGAATTGCCAGCGTCGTCGAAAAAATCATAGCTATAGTTAATAAAGAAATACTACAAAAAGCCCACACCCGTCGAATACTTTTTGTTGCTGTTGGAAAAAGGAGAAGTCCCACTCCTATTAAGAAAGGAGCTGGGAGTGGAATGAAGGGTATGATCCATGCATATTGGTATATATGTTCCATAATATAATATAAAATTTTTATTTCGAATTTAATTTTTTTTAATAGTCATCTTTTGAAAGAAATCCATTAAAAATCACGATATATAATAACACTAAATTAATATACATAGATGTTGAATTTTTTTAATATTCAAATCAAGAAATTCTTATTGGTCAAATATAAAATTTGTTAATAAATAAGTAAATTTTAATATATAAGAGAAAGAATATAAAAAAACTTTCCTTTATATTTAAAGCATTTCTAATCCGTCTATAGACTATAAAAATTAGTTACTAAAGCTCTAATAATACAAAAAAATTAGTTTATTCTAAAATAAGTTCGGAATTCGGAATTATTAACCCGTTGTACACAAAAATTTTGAATTATTTTCCAGTCCAAAAAAATATATAAAAAGTCTATATGTTTTCAAAAAACTAAAGTCAAGTTTTTAAATTAAGATTAAGTAATAAGTAAGTAGTGGGTTTTAAAATTTGAATTTCATATGCATTTTTTTATGAATAGTCGCTGGATCATAAAAAAGTTTGTTTATACTAATCGCCCATATTATTATTTAATACAAAATTTGGTTATCGCCTAGAATATAAATACATAGATAATGAATAAGAGATAATGAATAAGAAACAAAGATTTTTTTAAACAACAGATGTCTTTCACATCCAACTATAACAATGAAGAATAAATAAAATTTGAAATGGCAGTTCCAAAAAAACGCACTTCTATTTCCAAAAAGCGTATTCGTAAAAATTTTTGGAAAAAGAAGGGGTATTGGGCGGCGTTAAAAGCTTTTTCGTTAGCAAAATCTCTTTATACTGGGAATTCAAAAAGTTTTTTTGTACTAAAAAAAAGTACTCAAAACTTGGAATAATCAGAATGGACCTGATTCAAAAAAAATCTTAATAGAACAAATTAACATCCTAAATTATGATGAAATTTCATTTTTAATTTCAAATTAAAAATGAAATAACTATTTTGTATTTATTAATTTTTTAATTAATATTTATAAAATTATAAAAACGTGTGACTTTTTCTTATGATATGTAGAAAAAGAGCTCTTATATCAACCAAAAAAGGGTCCTAAAAAAAAAAAAAAAAGATATAATCATCATCGTTTTTTTTAGTTTATTTTTGAATTTCTAAGATGGGGAGTTTTTCCCCATCAACCCTTTATGTTTTGTCACAACAAAATTATCAAAGTTTTTATAAATTTTAAAATAAAAAACGAACAACTTTTCTTATATGACATGTTCAGTTCAAATATAAAATAACATATAATACAAAAAAAATTTACTTTGCTATTCTATATGTTTAATTCATTTTTTGAATATATAAAGTCTCCTTTTAAGAAAAAAGAGTTCGATGTCGTATTTCAAATGTGATCTAAAACAGTAGATTTTTGGGGATTCATATTCATTTGTTATTTACTAATTTAGAAATCAGATTAAAAATGATTAATAAATTAAAATAAAACAAGAAAAAAATTTTTTGTGGTCTACCCCGGAGTGAGAGACATAATATTTTATTTACAAAAGTTCAAAATCTAAATAAACGACACGAGAGTCGATTGTCAAATCAAAGTAGTACTTTAAAATTTACTTAAATTAAAAGCATTTTTAGATTTTCTAATTATCTTTTATTTGTCAAACTTTTGTTTTATACAAAAAAAATTACTCTCGACGATTGAATAAAAAAAGACTATTATGATTTCAAACAAGCCGCTATGGTGAAATTGGTAGACACGTTGCTCTTAGGAAGCAGTGCGAGAGCATCTCGGTTCGAGTCCGAGTGGCGGCATGGTATCTTAAAAATTATCAAAAGAATTCAACAGTTTTCTAGACCATTATTAATAATAATGATAAATAAAATTTCTTTCATATTTTTCATTTGATAATTTTTAATTGAAGTATTTCTTTTTTATCTATGTATAGATAGAGTTTTATATGATATTTTCGACTTTAGAACGTATTTTGACTCATATTTCGTTTTCAACGGTTTCCGTTGTAATTACACTCCATTTGATAACTTTAGTAGTCAATGAAAAAGTGCGGCTATATAATTCATTAGAAAAAGGCATGATAGTTACTTTTTTATCCCTAACGGGATTATTAATTACGCGTTGGGTTTATTGGAAACATTTCCCATTAAGTGATCTATATGAATCATTAATCTTCCTTTCCTGGAGTTTTTACATTATTCATATGATTCCATATTTTAAAAACCAAAAAAATAATTTAAGTGCAATAACTGCACCAAGTGCTATTTTTACCCAAGGGTTTGCTACTTCAGGCCTTTTGACGGAAATGCGCCAATCTTCAATATTAGTACCCGCTCTTCAATCCCATTGGTTAATGATGCACGTAAGTATGATGGTACTAGGTTATGCCGCTCTTTTATGCGGATCATTGTTATCAGTAGCACTTCTAATCATTCTATTTCAAAAAGCTAAAATAACCCTTTTTGATAAAAGAAAACATTTATTAAACGAGTCCCTTTTATTTAGTAAAATTCCACACATGAACGAAAAAGACAATATTTTAGAAAGCGTTTCAGCCTTTTCTGTTAAAAATTATTATAGATCTCAATTGATTGACCAACTGGATCGTTGGAGTTATCGTGTTATTAGTTTAGGATTTATCCTTTTAACCATAGGTATTCTTTCAGGAGCAGTATGGGCAAATGAGGCGTGGGGCTCATATTGGAATTGGGACCCAAAGGAAACTTGGGCATTTATTACTTGGACTGTATTTGCAATTTATTTACATATTAGAACAAATAAAAATTTTCAGGGTGCAAATTCTGCAATTGTAGCTTTTATAGGCTTTCTTATAATTTGGATATGCTATTTTGGAGTCAATCTCTTAGGAATAGGGCTGCATAGTTATGGTTCATTCTAAATTAAATTTAATTGAAGAAAAGACTTTACGAATACAAACATAGGCCAAGGTGTTTCTTATCAACTTATAAACAGGTGAGAACCATCTTAATGGTTCTCACAAATGTCTAAAATGTCCTAATTATAATTCCAATTCAGTCGTTCTTATTACAAATATACAAATAGAAAGACGACTACTTTTTCATTTCATTAAATGAAACTTATCTAGAAAAAAGTTTGATAAAATAGCTTCTACCTTCTCAGCGGATAATGAAAGAACGAAATCTGGGTAAACGCCAACACCTAGTACAGGTAGAAAGATAGAAGTCGAAACAAAAAATTCTCGTGGACCAGAATCAAAAAAATAAGAATTTGTAATATTAAATAACTTATATCCATAAAACATTTGACGTAACATAGATAATGAATAAATAGGAGTTAATATCATTCCAATTGCCATTCCAAAAGAAATTAGTATCTTTGGCATTAAAAGTAATTTTTGGCTTGTAATTATTCCAAAAAAGACTATTAATTCGGCAATGAAACCACTCATGCCCGGTAATGCAAGGGATGCCATGGAAAAACTACTGAATAGTGTAAAAATTTTTGGCATTGGAATAGCTATTCCGCCCATTTCGTCGAGATAAACAAGACGTGTTCGATCGTAACTAGTTCCCGCTAAGAAAAAAAGTGCAGCACCAATAAATCCATGAGAAATTATTTGTAAAATGGCTCCGTTAAGTCCCGTTTCAGTTATAGAACTAATTCCTATAATTATAAAACCCATGTGAGATACAGAGGAATAGGCTATTCTTTTTTTTAAATTGCGTTGTCCAGGAGATGTTAAAGCTGCATAGATTATTTGCACTGTGCCTATTATTATCAACCAAGGCGAAAATATCGAATGAGCATGAGGTAATAATTCCATATTGATCCGAACCAACCCATACGCTCCCATTTTTAATAAGATTCCCGCTAGAAGCATACAAGTACTGTAATGAGCTTCCCCATGGGTATCTGGTAACCATGTATGTAAAGGTATAATTGGTAATTTTACAGCAAAAGCAATAAAAAATACAATATAGAATATTATTTCTAATGCCAGGGTATACGATTGATTAACTAATGTTTCCCAATTTAAGGTAGGTTCAATAGAACCATATAAACCAACACCCAAAACTCCCATTAATAGAAAAATGGAACCCCCGGCCGTATACAAAATAAATTTAGTAGCTGAATAGAGACGTTTCTTTCCTCCCCACATGGATAAAAGTAGATAAACAGGAATTAATTCTAATTCCCACATTATGAAAAAAAGTAAAAGATCTCGGGATGAAAATGAACCCATTTGACCACTGTACATTGCTAACATCAGAAAGTGGAATAATCGGGAATCCCGAGTAACTGGAAAAGCCGCTAAAGTAGCTAAAGTAGTGATGAATCCCGTCAGTAAAACGGGTCCTATCGAAAGTCCATCTACTCCTAATTTCCAGTGGAAATCAAAAAAGTTGATCCATTTATAATCTTCAGCCAGTTGGATTAATGGGTCGTCCGGTTGGAAATGATAACAAAACGCATAGGTTGTTAGAAGTAGCTCTATAGTAGATATGCCTATTGTATACCACCGAGTTGCCTTATTTCCTCTATGAGGGAGAATTAACATTAAAGAACCTGCAAATATGGGTAAAACGACAATTGTTGTTAACCAAGGAAAAGAATTCGTGGTAAAGACAAGATACGCTTGGGCCAAAAAAACCCGCACCCGAAAAGAAATTTCTTTTCGGGTGCGGGTTTTTTTCAGTAAAAAATCCAAATTGAATAAATGGATTCAAATGCAATTTTCTGGGACGTATCAATAAGCTAGACCCATACTCCGCGTTGTTTCATGCCATAAATAAACTCGAACACTTAAAAAATCTGTTGGACAAGCGGATTCGCATCTCTTACAACCAACACAGTCCTCAGTTCTTGGGGCGGAAGCTATTTGTTTAGCCTTACATCCGTCCCAAGGTATCATTTCTAATACATCTGTGGGGCAAGCTCGAACACATTGAGTACACCCTATACATGTATCATAAATCTTTACTGAATGTGACATAGGATCTTTAATTTTTTTAATTTCATTAAGTTTAATTTTCGATCTAGTTATAGTAAAGTAAATGAAGTACATATTAAAATACCAGACGAATCGACGATTTACCAGAATTTTTTGAAGCTATTTACTTCTGGCTTGGATTGGCGACTTACTAAAAAATAAATAGAAAACGTGTCCAAAATACTTTGACTTCTTACATTTTAAATTTATTTTTTACCTTAAAGTTCGATACTTAATAATTTAAATGGAACTTCAAATTAAAATTTATATTTATATAGAATATAATAATAATATTTAGAATAAAAAATATAGAGAATAAAAAAAAAAAAGACTATTTATTCAATAAATTCGATTGATTGATACGAGTTGATTTTCTGTTACGATAAATTGAAGAAACAATAGCAAGCCCAATTGCTGCTTCAGCGGCTGCAATAGCTATAACAAAAATTGAGAAAATATTTCCTTTTAATTGGCGGCTATCAAAAAAATCAGAAAATGTTACAAAATTTAGATTAACTGCATTCAATATAAGTTCAAGACACATCAGAGCCCGTACTAAATTTCGACTCGTGACTAATCCATAGATTCCGATAGAAAATAAATAAGCACTCAAAACAAGTACATGTTCGAGCATCATTGATCAACTCCTTATCAATATAAATTTAGATTTAATGCATTTCAATCTGAACAACAATTAAACCCATTTGATTGACTAGAATACCATAAGTTCAAATAAAATTGACAAAATTTAAAGCAAAAAAAAGATGTTGGTAATAAGAAATCAAACTAAAAGTTTATAAAGGAATCCGAATAGAATTTAATGTAAATGTATATGATGGATATGATAAAATACCCTTTTTTATTGCTAGTTTTAAAAATAAATTATTGACGCGCGATAGCAATTGCGCCTATTAAAGCAACTAAAAGAATTATTGAAATGAGTTCAAAGGGAAGAAAAAAATCTGTTGATAAATGAATTCCGATTTGTTGACTAGTAGTTATCAAATCTTGTTCTAGAATCTGGTTTGATTTTGTAGTCCAAATAATACCATACCATGAGGTATTTAGAGTAATAAAAATTAATGAAAAAAAAAGACTTGTACAAATCAACGAAGTAATGTTATCCCCAACAGTCCACAGACGTAAATTTGTGTCATATTCTGGCCCATTCATGAACATTACAGCAAATATTATTAAAACATTTATAGCTCCCACATAAATAAGGAGTTGTGCAGAAGCTACAAACTGTGAATTGGCGAGAATATAAAATAAAGATATACAAACAAGAACCAACCCCAACGAAAAGGCAGAAAAAATTGTATTGTTAAATAATACTACTCCTAGACCCCCTAATATAAGACCTGTTCCCAGAAAGACTAAAAGAAAATCATGTATTGATCCAGGTAAATCCATTATATAAAAAATAAGAGATAAAAAATCAGAATGTTTCATGATCTTATTGAATTGAACAGGAATAAAGATTAGTGCCTTTACTAATTGTTAAATCCTAATGTGTACGACTTTTTATGAGTAAAATTTTTGTACCCATTGTATTTTTTCTGTTTTTTTTTGTAATTAAATTAAAGTAGTTCAAAATAACAACTATTTAAAACTATTACAGTAACCATATTTTTAATACACATTTTTATTTTCACCAATCAATAGAATAGCGACTCATTATATTTTTTAATTATTGACCAAGAAAAAACTTTTTGAATTTAAATTCACTATTTAATTTAGTATTTAAAAATAAAATAAAGGAGCGTTAAAAATTGAGTTATTTAATAATTAGGAAGTTTTTTTTAATCCCTAGATTTTTATTTTGTTTGAGGTGAATTTAAAATAGTTCGAATTGTGTAATCATCAGTTATTGGTATTGGTAAACGACCCAGAGCAATTTGATTATAATTTAATTCATGACGATCATAAGTAGAAAGCTCATATTCTTCAGTCATTGATAAACAATTTGTTGGACAATACTCAACACAATTACCACAAAATATACAGATTCCAAAATCAATGCTGTAATTAAGCAATCGTTTTTTTCGAATATCTTTTTCTAATTTCCAATCAACAACAGGTAAATCTATCGGACATACACGAACACATACTTCACAAGCAATACATTTATCAAACTCAAAGTGTATTCGACCACGAAACCGCTCTGAGGTTATCAATTTTTCATAAGGATATTGAATAGTTACAGGTAAACGATTGGCATGAGATAGGGTAATCATAAAACCTTGACCTATATACCTTGCCGCTCGTACTGTTTGTTGACCATAATTGATGAACCCGGTTACCATAGGGAACATATAGTAAATATCAAAATAAAAAAGAAGATTTTGTTTCGTTCTCTTGTTTCAGACAAATAATAATTCTAGTGAGTATCAAATCTTATCGTTTTTTTATAATGAAAGAAGTTGGGAAGAAGTTGTTAATAATAGATTACCTAAAGAAATAGGTAAAAGAAATTTCCATCCAAGATTTAATAATTGGTCCATTCTCAGTCTAGGTAAAGTCCATCTTGTTGCGATAGGAATGAACAAGAACAAAAACGTTTTCATTAATGTAATAAAAATACTAAATGTCGTTCCAAAGACTCCTTCCGTTTTATGTATTTCAAAAAACTCAGGAATGAATATATTTGGAATAGAAAAATCCCAACCACCCAAGTAAAGAACTGTTACAAATAATGAGGAGATTAGTAGATTTAGATAGGAAGCAACATAAAATAAACCAAATTTAATACCTGAATATTCGGTTTGATAACCTGCTACTAATTCTTCTTCGGCTTCTGGTAAATCAAAGGGTAATCTCTCGCATTCTGCTAGAGAAGAAATTATAAAAACAATAAATCCTATAGGTTGCCGCCACAAATTCCACCCTAAAATACCATATTTTGACTGCGCCTCAACTATGTCAACTGTACTTGAACTGTTAGATAATCATAGTCGACGATAAGATTACTCTTGTCATCGCTATTACAGAACCGTACATAAGATTTTCACCTCATACGGCTCCTCGAGAGCCATAAATAAATCTAAGGATTGATTCGATATTCTTTACGGATATCGTTGTAGGATATATAAAGTAAAAATAAACCGAAAGCTCCGGAATTAAACCAATGGAATTCTGTCTGCGATAATAGAAAAGTGCTTCAGAATAGATCTCATCCTTTGACTGACGCAATACTTTTTGAGTAATAACTTAATTCTTGAATAAGATACTCTTTTAATATTAATATGAATAAAAATAAAAAATTAACCTTATTTTTAAAAAAGATTTAAACATTCATTCATGATTTATGCCATAACAAAAATGACATTTCCATGAATATGGAATGTATATCTAAAAAAATAGTTTGTTTATTAAAAATTTTTCGTCTATTTTTTTATTTCTTTTATTCTTTTTTTTTTCTTTTATTTAGGCTTAAAAAAGTTAAAGGATTACTTCGTTCCTGATAGTTATTTACTTAATGGGTGGATAGGAGCATACTCTGGATCGGAATTTTTGGGAGTACTGCTTGATAATTTCTACCAATTTAAAGCCTCAATTAGTATTTCGTTTATGTAAACTTAGAATAATTTAGATAATCTCTATTACGAATCCTTTGTGTACTTTGGTGTTCCTAATCATCCACTTCTTTTTACTCAATCTATATCATAATATGGTTGTTTTTATTTATAGTAAAAACTCCATAAAAATTTTTTCAACCCGCTTCAAGTTATAATTTTTAATTTATCTTGGGGATAAACAGTCTTGTCTGCTTATGTTTATTTTCGCTTAGCCTCTGTACATAGGAAATGAGATTTTTTTTACGGCAAATTTATAAGCTGTTTTTTTTGCACTCATCTAACTATCTGGTTTAATTTATCACCCCTAGAAGTTAAAAAAATAAGTGAATAAAAAATTAGGAGATCCATTTAATACGTTGCGTAGAAATTAAACATTTTTTCTTAGAAGCCTAAAAAGACGTATGTCTTAACGAATCACACGTAGAGATATTGATAACACACATAGAGTTAATGGTATTTCATAACTAATTGATTGAGCAGCAGCCCGTAAACCACCTAAAAAGGAATATTTATTATTTGATCCATATCCTGACATAAGAAGCCCAATCGGAGCAATACTTGAAATAGCGATCCATAAAAAAACACCAATACCGAGATCCGCTAGAACAAGATGATACCCAAAAGGAATTACTGAATAACTTAGTAGAATTGATATGACGGCTATAGAGGGTCCGATACTAAATAAACGTGTATCCCCTCTAGATGGAAGAAGGTTTTCTTTAAAAATAAGTTTTGTTCCGTCTGCTAAAGCTTGAAGAATTCCCAAAGGACCCGCATATTCAGGTCCAATACGTTGTTGGATACCCGCGGATATTTCTCTTTCTAACCATACAGTTACTAGTACGCCTATTGTGATTCCCAATACAAGAATCAAAATAGGGAAAAGTATCCATATAGTCCCATAAATCTCTTTTAAGGATTCCAATCTGTAAAAAGAGTTGATATTTTGTATTTTTGTTGTATCAATTATCATTTCAACGATCAACTTCTCCCATAATGATATCTATGCTACCTAATATTGTCATAATATCAGCCAATTTCATTTTTTTAACTAACTGAGGAAGAATTTGCAAATTGATAAAACCGGGTGGTCGAATTTTCCATCTCCAAGGAAAAACACTCTGATCCCCTATCAAAAAAATCCCCAACTCCCCCTTTGGGGCTTCGACTCTTACATAAAGTTCTTGTTTCGACAATTCAAAAGTAGGAGACGGTTTTTTACTAATGAATCGATAGTCAAAATCATTCCATTCAGGATCTTTTATCCTATCAAAGCGTCTAATTTCTAAATTCTCATAGGGACCCCCCGGAATTCCTTCTAGAGCTTGTTGAATAATTTTGATGGATTCTGCCATTTCACCTATTCGTACTAAATACCGAGCTAATGAATCCCCTTCTTTTTGCCATTGGACGTCCCAATCAAATTCATCATAACACTCATAATGATCAACTTTACGAAGATCCCATTCTATTCCGGAAGATCGTAGCATTGGTCCTGATAAGCCCCAGTTTATTGCCGCTTCTTCGGAAATAAAGCCAACTCCTTCAACTCGTTCTAAAAAAATAGGATTTCGCGTAATCAGTTGCTGGTATTCAGCAAGTCCCGTTAAAAAATAATCACAAAAGTCTAAACATTTATCTATCCACCCATAAGGTAGATCGGCAGCTATTCCGCCAATACGAAAAAAATTATGCATCATTCTCATACCGGTGGCAGCTTCAAATAAATCATATACTAATTCTCTTTCTCTGAAAATATAGAAAAAGGGGGTTTGCGCCCCAATATCTGCCATAAAAGGGCCGAGCCATAACAAATGAGAAGCTATACGACTTAACTCCAACATAATAACTCTGATATAGCTAGCTCTTTTAGGTACTTGAATATTGCCCAATTGCTCGGGTCCATTTACCGTTATTGCTTCTGTGAACATAGTAGCTAAATAATCCCAACGTGTTACATAAGGAAGATACTGTATAATTGTTCGGTTTTCAGCAATTTTCTCCATCCCTCTGTGTAAATAACCCAATATAGGTTCACAGTCAATAACATCTTCGCCGTCTAAAGTAACAATAAGTCGTAGAACGCCATGCATTGATGGGTGGTGAGGGCCCATATTAACTATCATGAGGTCTTTTCTTGTAGTTGGTACAGTCATAGGTTTTGTCCCAATTATTCTTTCCGGAATTCATTTTGACATGGATTAAAAAAAGTTCATAAAAATTCAAGATATAATAAATCAAATAATTCAAAACAACTCTTAAAATTAACGGGTTTTTAGCTCTCTAATGTTCAATTCACTGATTAATTCTTTATAACGTACTCTATTTTTCTTTGATAAATAAACCAGTAGGTGTTGACGTTTTCCTAGAATTTTTCGTAGACCTCTCTGAGATGAATAATCTTTTTTATGTAATTCCAAATGTAAAGTAAGTCTTCGTATCTTAGTGGTAAAACAGAAAACTTGAAATTCAATAGATCCCCTGTTTTCCTCTTTTTTTTCATGTGAAATCGAGGATATAAATGCATTTTTATTCATAAATTCTTAACCTTCCTTACTCCGAAATATGAAATTTTATCAATCAGTAATAATAATGCCAGCTTTTTAAACTGGTATATACATTTTCTTATTTTTTATTAAAAACAATTATGGTGATTCCTTTATAAATCTAATTGAATTGATACGTCATCAAATTATTATCGTATATCAGAATTGAAGACAAGACGCGTAGGCATCTCTTCTGATATATGATAATAGTGAATATATAAAATTATCATAAATGCATTTTAAATCGTGGATACATACGTATTCTTAATAGACTAAAACGACTGCCGTTATTAGTATCAAACCAATAACGATTCATACAGGCTAAATCTTCTAGTCGATAATTAGGCCAAAGAAAGACTTTATACTTTATAACTGTATTGTTTTCGTGCCTAAGATCTTTGTTTTCATCAAAAAATTGACTACAGTTTTGTATATGATTCCTGTTATAAGATACTGCATTCCTATATATACCATTATTATTACTTGAATTCAAACACATTAGAATTCTCCATTTTCTACGACGCCTAGGTGATAAAATAGTTTCAGGAACAAGTAAATCAAATTTATACCTTGGAATCCATTCATCTGGATTCTTCTTATCAATACTGTCGATGTTTCTTTTTTTATTTTTTTGGTGTTTACTTTTATGAATCAATGAAATACCTATGGTTTGGTACAAAATAAATTGTCCGTTGCCCTTTACAGACAGGCGAATGGGTTCAATACTAAATACCCCCCTTTTTATCAATTGTGGAAGAGTTAAATCTTGCTGAATCAGCATTATATTCAGACTCATTTCTCTTCTTTCAATCGAGGATATTGTAATTTCTCTGGGATTTTTCAATCTAAGCAAGAGACAGTAGACTTTGATATTATTGAGCAATTTTTGATTCAAAGAACCTTCCCATCTCAATTGAAAAAGCAAATATCTTTTAAGGAAGAAATCGAGTTCTGCTTCTGTACTACTCTTGTTTTGTTTTTTTTTCCTACGCCCTTTAATATCTGATCCTATATAATTTTCTTGAATATCTTTTTGGTGCTTTGAGATAACAAACTCAGAATTTTTTTGAACATCGGATCCGGAATCTCTTTGACTTATGACTTCTTTTTCGCCTTGATTCCTATTCTCTAATTCCATATATTTTATTTCATTTAATATTCTAGATGTTGTAAAAGGATTTGTTTTTTTCGTTCTATTGATGTTTTTCTTTTCGCTAAAATTATAAATTACATTAAAATTTGAAAAAATTGAATTTATTGGTATAACCCACGGTTTCATTTTATATGCATTATAAAGCAATAAAAATTTTGGGAAGAGCAAAAATTCCAGATTCGATATAGGATGACTTAGTAATTCTTCATTCATTCCCATCCAATCAAAAGATATTTTATTTTTTGGGGATTTTTTTATTTCTTGATAAATTGTGCGGTAAAAAAGATCTTTCTTTTCAATTTTATCAACAATTTTATAATTTTTCGTTTCAGTCTTAGTATTTTCAGTACTCCTGCTACTAATATCGATCCAAGCCTCAATGTCCATTTTTTTTCTAAGACAAAAATGGATAATTTTCCAATCAAAATATTTTCTATTTGTATTTTTATCTATATCCGGAATAATATTTATTCCTAAATAATTAGTAATAGGGATACTCCACCACATATCAATTAATTTGTTTGTAGATATGTAATAATTATAAGTATAAAATAATTCTTGGTTTTTATTTACTTGTAATGGTTCGTCATAACTATATGAATCCTTCTTATCTTCATAAAAAATTAAATTATATGCTAAAATATTATATTTATCGTTTTTTTTTAAATTATATTTTTGATCGAGCAATAAATAGTTTTCGGAATTTTTTATATTTTTAGCATTAAGTAATTGGTCTTTTTTATCTGAATTCCTTTTGTTTTTTTGTAAATTTTTCTTTTCAACCTCACAATATTCAGTGACTCGATTGCGCCATTTTTGTAGTCCTAATTGCGACCATTTTTGCTGAGATAAATCATATTGATAATTACTTTTTAATTTTAACCAGTTTTTCCATTGAGTCCGTCCATAATTTTGAAGTTTTTTAGGCTTTAACTTAGAAGAAGTTATTACTTGTGTTACAAAATAATTTTTTATTTCATTTTTTAAAAATAAAAACGTTCCGCGATATTGAAAGATAAACCTTAACTTATATAAGTATAAGTTGATAACTTCGGCTTGTGATAATTTATAAAATACATATGCTTGTGACAAAAAAGAGAAATCCGAAAGAATCTTTGAATTCTTATTAATATGACTAACAAAATATAAAAGTGATTTTATGAATTGAATTGTTTTTTTATTTGTTTTCTCAACCTTTTCTTTAATTTTTTCATTATTGTCAAGGCGTTTTTCACTCAAATTCTTTGTTGATTCAAGACAAAATTCTATATTAATTCGGGGAATATTAATAATATATAGAAATAGATCTAGGAATAACCTTTCCCTAAAAAATTTTTTAAAATAATTTGATTTACGAATTAATCGAGTATTTTTTCTTTTTAATATCTGACCGAGATTTTGGGGTGATTCAAAATTTTTAGTACCATAATGTGTTTTGTTAGGCTGACGAATTAATTTTAGAGTTTTAAAATTTTTTTCTTTTGAAAATTTTTCTATTTTATTTTTTATTGTCCTTGTTCTATTAGCCAGATCCTTTTTTTTTTGTTCTGATACTGAATCTGAATAACTTGTCTGATTCATGAATCCGTCTTGAATGGATGATTCATGAACTATATTATTATTGATTGCCGAATCTTTTTTTATTTCAATGGATTCGTCTCTCAATCCAAATACTCGAATTGGACTTACCCTTAAAAATTTTTTTTTTTGAAAAAGTAAAAGTAGAAGTCTTTTAATAAAAATTTCATTTGGAACAGTTAGCAAAAATTCGAGTTTTGCTTTGAAAAATTTTAAAACTTGAACCCATTTCTTTGTAAATTTTATAATTTTTTTGTCGAGTTCGGTAAAAATAGGTTGAAAAAAATGGGGTCGTTTTCGGGAGGAACCGAAGGGAAGTTCAGTTTCCATTCCCCAAACTGTTAAAAAACAAAAATTATCTGTTTGATTTTGTTTTTTCTTTTTATATTGATAAGAAGGTCTTAGCATCGATCTATGCCAAGGCTTTAGGCAAAAAGGAAATAGTATCTTTATCTGAATACCATCGTTTAACCAGTTTTTAGGAAATTCTGTTTCTGATAACTGAACACCATTATAGGTACATTTAACATGTATTTCTTTCTTCCACTCTTCGAAATCCTCAGACCACTCAGGGCGTTGGAGTAAGAATAGACGACCTATATTTTTTGCTATTATGAGTACAGGTAATCTAATATATTTTCGAAGAATTGATTGGGTTACTAACATCAAACCTCTTATTACTTGAGCAAATGGAATGGTATCCCAGGCTTCAGCTATTTCTATTCGTGTTTTTTCTTTGCTTTTTTCTTCTTTGTATTCATTTTCTCTTTGTTGCTCTTCTTCCTTTTTTTTTTTTTTGGTATAATAATCAGAAATTTTAAATTCTCTATTTTTTTCTATATAATTTTTTAAAATCCGTTTAATTAATGTTGAAATATTAAAATAAAATAATGAGAAGTTTTCTATTCTATTTAAAAAAAGGGGTGAATGTATATTTGCTTGAAATAATTGCCAAATAACTATTTTACGTCTTTGAACCCGCATGGAACCTTTTATTATGTCTCGATGAAAATCAGATTGCTGTGAATAACGTAACAAAGCTACTTCTTCTATTTGATCAGACGTATTGGAATTGATGTTATCAATATCGATATTATGTTCGTTAGCATTAAAAATAACGACATGTTTAGCTTTTCTTGAGCGAATTTGATGATCTGTTGGTACGTCGTCCTCATTTTTTTGTTCTTCCTGCTCTAAATCATCAATTAATTTGTATGACCAGCATGGAACTTGTTTACTAATTTCTGTTATTCCAATAGATTTATATTTTTTTATTTTTTTATTATTTATTTTTAGTCCTATGATTGCATCAACTAAAAATTTTAAAAATTGTTCTTGATCTTCTGAACTAATTTGTTCTTCTTCTAGAAGTAAATGAATTCCTTTCCGATTGAATGTTGATTCCCCAGAAAATGGACTCATTAAAGGCATGAAATGCCTAATTTCTTTTGATATTGATTTTTTTTTTAATGTATCTTTTTTCTGTTCAAATTCGTGGTAATTATAATCATTACGAAGAATACTATGAATCTT